AAATTGATTTTCCTTCACTTAATATCATACTTCTTATCAATGAATATTTGCTTTATCTTTCTATTGGTTAGCCCATCTCATTATTCTTATTAACTCCTTATTCAAAATCAAAACAATTTAAAAAAGAATTCTTCCCAAGAAGTCTTGTGGTATATGTTTACGACGCGTGATTCAATTAAATAAACTGAACGGGGAAATGATTCCCCGTTCAGTTTATTTAATTGAAGGATTTACCAAAATCTAAAAAAAAAAAAATTACATAAACTTAGATCAATCAAGTAATGATGTTTCTTTGAATATGCATATGTAATGATTTTCTTTATACATCTGGTAATGATTCGGTCTAAAAAATGAATCCATTTAGAAAGGACGAAAAGAATTTAATTGAAAGGGATTCATAAAAAAATGAGCTGGGTAGGGGAGGGGAGGGGGTCGTCGAACTAGGTATATATAATTGAATGACTATTATATTAAGCCAACCCTTGTAGAAGTTTCGACGCTTGATTCTCAGAATACGGTTGAATCTAAGATGAATAGTTGGTTTACGTTATAGAATAAAGACATGTATATGTGATATTAGACTAGTATCTCTTAGATTTCTATTTCATTTGACCTACTACTGAAATTTGTAATTTCGATCGGGATTCCAATACAATAGAAGTCCTTCCGTCTCGTTGTGACTGTGAATTGAATGAACAAACGGATGAAATCCAGAAAAATTCCAAATAACAGTTCGAACTAAGAAATGGAAGAACAAAAGTTGTATAGGAGTCACAAGAACTCTGTGGATGGAAACTCAAGATATCGAAGTAGTTCTGACGATTCAATAAATAATATTATTACTTGTACTTCAATTACTTCTCAATTGGATGGATGAATCCTAGCGATGGAATAATGAAGTTATAATTCATTGATTGATTGTATCATTAACGATTTCTTTTTTTGTTACGAGGAACTTATCATGAATCCACTCATTTCTGCCGCTTCCGTTATTGCTGCTGGGTTGGCCGTAGGACTTGCTTCTATTGGACCTGGAGTTGGTCAAGGGACTGCTGCGGGTCAAGCTGTAGAGGGTATCGCGAGACAGCCTGAGGCGGAGGGAAAAATACGAGGCACTCTATTGCTTAGTCTAGCTTTTATGGAAGCTTTAACAATTTATGGATTGGTTGTGGCATTAGCACTTTTATTTGCGAATCCTTTTGTTTAATCTTATAAATAAGATAAGACCCTGTCGTTTGCTTTTTCAAATTCTATCAAGATTTCCTCCCTACGATTACTTTTTCGTTGAGAAAATAACCTACGGGAAGGGCCGATGAAGAATTAGCATACTGACTCGCTTTCATCCTTTCAGTTCGTAGACCAAGGGAACTTTTTTAAGTGAGTCTTAGTATCCCCATAATCCAAAAAGGGGGCGGTTCAGAATTGAGAACTAACTCAAAAATTTTTTGACTCGATTTCAGAAAAAGAAAAAAAAAAGAGAGTAAATAAAAAGCGAGGTGAAGTGATACAAAAATAACTCTGTTCGGTTTTTTAGTCGATCTATAAGAGGAGAGCATATGAAAAACGTAACCGATTCTTTCCTTTCTTTGGGCCCCTGGCCGTCTGCTGGGAGTTTCGGGTTTAATACCGATATTTTTGCAACAAATCCAATAAATCTAAGTGTAGTGCTTGGTGTATTGATCTTTTTTGGAAAGGGAGTATGTGCGAGTTGTTTATTTCAAGAATAGGCTGGACCAACCAGCTGTATCCTTTAGTTTTCCTTAGAACTAGGAGAGAGGGGTGCATGATCTCGCGAATTACTTCTGAATCAATTAAGAAATTCTCTGTAAGAACCATAGCATTTCGTGATTTATTGGTAAATCTACTTCGATTCTCTCTCAACCAATAATGCGGGACTATTAACATGGTTAAAGCAAATCGTTTGAAGTCAAGACACTGCATGGTACTCTTTCTATCACTATGTTAATTATAGAGATGTTTTCAAAATAAATATCGATATAGGATACTCATATTGATAAAATAATTTGAACTATTTATTGTAAAAACGGGCATTTTCACCTTTTTATCCAATGCTTAATTGACGACCTGTGTCTTAGTCAGAATATTTTTTGAAAAAAAAAAAGAAACAACTTTGCTGACAATTACATATTTTTTTTTTGATTTTGTCAGAAGAGTCCTCCGAATTTTTTTCGGCTTGCATAAGTTTCCATATCTTTTTGGAATATGAACAAAGAAGAGAGGATAAGCTCATTATATTCATAAAAAACACAAAAAAACGTATGAGAATTTCTCTTTTAAGTAATTGAGCGTGAGAGCCAAATGAATCGAAAGATTCATGTTTGGTTCGGGAAGGGATTATGGAAGTTTTGAAATGAATGGAAAAATAATCTACTTTCATTAAGTGATTTATTAGATAATCGAAAACAGAGGATCTTAAATACTATTCGAAATTCAGAAGAATTGCGCGGTGGGGCCATTGAACAACTCGAAAAAGCCCGGG